AGTAATAGTAATGGGGGAACATGGGACAAAAAATAAATCCAATAGGTTTCAGACTTGGTACAAGCCAAGGTCATCATTCCCTTTGGTTCGCACAACCAAAAAATTATTCTGAGGGTCTGCAAGAAGATCAAAAAATAAGAAATTATATCAAGAATTATGTACAAAAAAATATGAAAACATCTTCTGGCGTCGAGGGAATTGCACGTATAGAGATTCAAAAACGAATCGACCTGATCCAAATCATAATCTATATGGGATTTCCAAAAATATTAATAGAAAGTCGACCCCGAGGAATCGAAGAATTACAGATGAATTTACAAAAAGAAATTAATTCTGTAAATCGAAAACTTAACATTGCTATCACACGAATTGAAAAACCTTATGGAAACCCTAATATTCTTGCAGAATTTATAGCTGGCCAATTAAAAAATAGAGTTTCTTTTCGCAAAGCAATGAAAAAGGCTATAGAATTAACTGAACAAGCGGATACAAAGGGAATTCAAGTGCAAATTGCAGGACGTATCGACGGAAAAGAAATTGCGCGTGTTGAATGGATCAGAGAGGGTAGGGTTCCACTACAAACCATTCGAGCTAAAATTGATTATTGTTCCTATACAGTTCGAACAATCTATGGGGTATTAGGCATCAAAATTTGGATATTTATAGACGGGGAATAATAAACCTTCATTTTCTTTTGCATTCTATCCAGCGATGGAACAAAAAATAATAAATTCGTTTCTTCTTTTTCTTTTCTGTTCAATAAAAAAAATGAACAATTATAATTCTATAGGGTTTAATAAAAATTCAATTAATCTTTTGATAAAATTGCTATGCTTAGTGTGTGACTCGTTGGTTTTTTTAGGTTTAGTATAAAAATAAGCCCCATAGTATAAACAAATAACTATAACTATAGAAGTAATAACCAACTCATCACTTCGTATTATCTGGATCCAAAGAACCAGTCAAGATATGATATATTGTTCATATTGTTGTAGCAACTGAAATCTTTTTTTTATTAAAAAATTCTGCTTCTAAGTCGTCAATCGAAATAAAAAAGAAAGGGTATGGATAAAAGGAAGGATGAGAGAAAGAAAGAAAAAGTATATTAATGATATATAATTCCAATATGTAAGGTCTATGAGTCATCTCAGAAAAAATCTGTGTAATAAAGCATCAATACGGATTCCTCATTAAACGGATCTGCTCATCGAACAAAAAATAAAGAGCTTCGAGCCAATAAAGACTAAGAATATTGACTCAAGAACTAATAGCTCCATTGTATAATTCAGACCTAACCATTAAGTAAGAAGCGATGGGAACGATGGAACCTGTGAATTCAAAAGATTCTAGTGAAAATTCATTCGAATGATTCATTGATCGGGATGGCGGAACCGGCCAGAGACCAATTCATCTATTCGGAAAAGTTATGAACTAATGATAGAACGGAAATAGAAATGGAAAGAGTAAATATTCGCCCGCGAAAACTTTATTTTCTTGGATTGCTAAATTTGGGTCAATCCAATACGATAAAGAATAAAACAAAAGAAAGATTCGTTTTAACATTCTAAAATAGATAAATATAAGAAAAAAGAGTTATTTTATATATTTAGTTATTAGTTATCTATACAAATACAAACAAGATATACAAATTTATATATAATAGATTTGATTTGATCTAGATTAAATGAAATCCATGATTCAGTATATTACTTACTTAAATACATGTATATCTTAATTCAAATTATATTATATCTGAATTGAATTCAAAATCTTTAATTATAATTGATTTTATTCGCGAGGAGCTGGATGAGAAGAAACTCTCACGTCCGGTTCTGTAGTAGAGATGGAATTCAAAACAAACCATCAACTATAACCCCAAAAGAACCAGATTCCGTAAACAACATAGAGGAAGAATGAAGGGAATATCTTCTCGAGGTAATGCTATTTGTTTTGGTAAATATGCTCTTCAGGCACTTGAACCCGCTTGGATCACATCTAGACAAATAGAAGCAGGTCGACGAGCAATGACACGAAATGCACGTCGCGGTGGAAAAATATGGGTCCGTATATTTCCGGATAAACCGGTTACAGTAAGACCCGCAGAAACACGTATGGGTTCAGGTAAAGGCTCTCCCGAATATTGGGTAGCTGTTGTTAAACCAGGTCGAATCCTTTATGAAATGGGTGGAGTAACAGAAAATATAGCCAGAAGGGCTATTTCAATAGCAGCGTCAAAAATGCCTATACGAGCTCAATTCATAATTTTGGGATAAAAAAGAAATTGGCCTTAAAAATTGCGGGTGCAGGTTTCTTTTTTTTTTTTTTTTGACAAAAAATATTTCTTTTTTTCTTCGACCTTTGTATTGTAAAAAACAGATAAAAAAAATGATATGATTCAACCTCAGACCCATTTGAATGTAGCAGATAACAGCGGGGCTCGAAAATTGATGTGTATTCGAATCATAGGAGCTAGCAATCGTCGATATGCTCATATTGGTGACGTTATTGTTGCTGTGATCAAAGACGCAGTTCCAAACATGCCTCTAGAAAGATCAGAAGTAGTCAGAGCTGTAATTGTGCGTACTTGTAAAGAACTTAAACGTGACAACGGTATGATAATACGATATGATGACAATGCTGCAGTTGTGATTGATCAAGAAGGAAATCCAAAAGGAACTCGAGTTTTTGGTGCGATTGCCCGAGAATTGAGACAGTTCAATTTTACTAAAATAGTTTCATTAGCTCCCGAGGTATTATAAAATGAGACCGCGATATGGTTATAGTAGGGTATTTAAAAGAAATAGATTAAGATTAATTTAGTAGATTTTGTCTCACGTATATACCTTTCAAAATTAATATTCATAAACAAATACGTACATAAATAAATACGTAAAAAAAAAAAAAAAAAAAAGAAAAACATGTTGATTATATCCAAATTTGGAGGCACCAATAATTTTAATTAATCATGGGTAGTGATACTATTGCTGACATAATAACCTCTATACGAAATGCCGATATGTATAGAAAAAGCGTGGTTCGAGTAGCATCGACTAATATCAGCCAAAGTATTGTTAAAATACTTTTACGAGAGGGTTTTATCGAAAACGTGAGAAAACATCGAGAAAACAACAAATATTTTTTGGTTTTAACCCTACGACATAGAAGGAATAGGAAAAGGACTTATAGAAATCTTTTAAATTTAAAACGGATCAGTCGGCCGGGTCTACGAATCTATTCTAACTATCAAAGAATTCCTAGAATTTTAGGTGGGATGGGGGTTGTAATTCTTTCTACCTCTCGCGGTATAATGACAGACCGAGAGGCTCGACTAGAAAGAATAGGCGGAGAAATTTTGTGTTATATATGGTAATCTTTCTAATATCCGAATTGAATATGAAACTTCTTATTTGTGAAAAAGAAAAGAGAAGAGGTGGGTTGTCTAATAGGGTTCTTCCTCCACAAGTTGATACTTCAAGGGGGTTTTACCTGGAATGAAAGAACAAAAATGGATTCATGAAGGTTTAATTACTGAATCGCTTCCCAACGGTATGTTCCGGGTTCGTTTAGATAATGAAGATCTGATTCTAGGTTATGTTTCAGGAAAGATCCGACGTAGTTTTATACGGATACTGCCAGGAGATAGAGTCAAAATTGAAGTAAGTCGTTATGATTCAAGCAGAGGTCGTATAATTTATCGACTCCGCAATAAAGATTCGAAAGATTAGGTGTTTTTCAACTTCACTAGTTCGTTCGTGGGAATACGATTCAAAATCGAAAATTTCAAGAAACTTCTTTTCTTCGAAGAAGTGGATTCAAAATTAAAGTAAGGAGTGGCAAATATGAAAATAAGAGCTTCTGTTCGTAAAATTTGTGAAAAATGTCGACTAATCCGTCGTCGGGGACGAATTATAGTAATTTGTTCCAACCCAAGACATAAACAAAGACAAGGATAATCAGACTCGTTAAAGACCCGATATAGAAATAAGAAGGGGGATCTGTTTTGACATGAAATGGATATATCCATATATCTCTGACTCAAATTTATGAGATGATAAAATATGGCAAAAGCTATACCGAAAAAGGGTTCACGTGGACGTATTGGTTCACGTAAGAGTACACGTAAAATACCAAAGGGGGTTATTCATATTCAAGCAAGTTTCAATAATACCATTGTGACTGTTACAGATGTACGAGGGCGAGTGGTTTCTTGGTCCTCTGCCGGTACTTGTGGCTTCCGAGGTACAAGAAGAGGGACGCCATTTGCTGCTCAAACGGCAGCGGCAAATGCTATTCGTGCAGTAGTAGATCAAGGTATGCAACGAGCAGAAGTTATGATTAAAGGTCCCGGTCTCGGAAGAGACGCAGCATTACGAGCTATTCGCAGAAGTGGTATACTATTAACTTTCGTACGGGATGTAACCCCTATGCCACATAATGGCTGTAGACCCCCGAAAAAAAGACGTGTGTAGAAATAAAAATTGAAGGTATTTCAATAGCAAGAGAAACAAGAGAAATAAATGATTCAACGATCTGATCAAATAATATTATTATGGTTCGAGAGAAAATAACAGTATCTACTCGGACACTACAGTGGAAGTGTGTTGAATCAGCAGCAGACAGTAAGCGTCTTTTTTATGGGCGCTTTATTCTGTCTCCGCTTATGAAAGGTCAAGCAGACACAATAGGCATTGCGATGCGAAGAGCTTTGCTTGGAGAAATCGAAGGAACATGTATCACACGCGCAAAATCTGAGAAAATATCACACGAATATTCTACGATAATGGGTATTCAAGAATCAGTACATGAAATTTTAATGAATTTGAAAGAAATCGTATTGAGAAGTAATCTCTATGGAACTTGTGAGGCGTCTATTTGTGTCAGGGGCCCTGGATATGTAACTGCTCAAGATATAATATTACCGCCTTCTGTAGAAATCGTCGATAATACACAGCATATAGCTAGTTTGACGGAACCCATTGAGTTGGTTATTGGATTACAAA